ACCAATACTTATACTAGTACCAGTACTAATAGTGATCAAGCAGAAGAGGTGGCGTTGATACGTTACTCGCAACAATCGGATTTTCGTAGGGATCTAATCAAAGGATCCATGCGCGCTCAAAGACGTAAAACAGTTACTTGGGAAATGTTTCAAGCAAACGTGCATTCCCCACTTTTTTTGGACAGAATAGACAAAACGTTTTTTTTTTCTTTTGATATCTCCGGAATGATGAACCTAATTTTTAGGAATTGGGTGGGGAAAGGTCCGGAATTAAAAACTTCGGATTCTGAGGAAAAAGAGGCAAAAGAAAAGGAAAAAACAAAGGAGGAGAAAAAGGAAGAGAATGAACGGATAACAATAGCAGAAAATTGGGATACTATTCTATTTGCTCAAGCAATAAGAGGTTCTATGTTAGTAACACAATCGATTCTTAGAAAATACATCGTATTGCCTTCATTGATAATAGCTAAAAATCTCGGCCGTATGTTATTATTTCAATTCCCCGAGTGGTACGAGGATTGGAAGGAGTGGAATAGAGAAATGCATGTTAAATGCACCTATAATGGTGTTCAATTATCAGAAACAGAATTTCCGAAAGACTGGCTAACAGACGGTATTCAAATAAAGATCCTATTTCCTTTCTGTCTGAAACCTTGGCACAGATCTAAGCTACGATTCGATCATAGAGATCGAATGAAAAAGAAAGGAAAAAAAGAAAATTTTTGTTTTTTAACAGTCTGGGGGATGGAAACTGAACTACCTTTTGGTTCTCCCCGAAAACGACCTTCCTTTTTTGACCCCATTTGGGAAGAACTCGAAAAAAAAATTAGAAAAGTGAAAAAGAAATGTTTTCTAGTTCTAAGAGCTTTAGGAGAAAGAAAAAAATGGTTTCTAAGGGTCTTAAAAGAAAAAACAAGATGGATTCTCAAAACAGTTCTATTTATAAAAAGAATAATAAAAGAGAAAGTAAATCCAATTTTCTTATTTGGATTGAGGAAAGTATATGAACCGAATGAAAATAGAAAAGATTCTATAATTAGTAATAAGATTAACCATGAATCGATCATTCGAATTAGATCTGTGGATTGGACAAATTATTCACTGACAGAAAAAAAAATGAAGGATCTGGCTGATAGGACAACCACAATCCGAAATAAAATAGAAAGGATTACAAAAGACAAGAGAAAAATATTTCTAACTCCAAATAGAAAGATTAGTCCTAACGAAACAGGTTGTGATGATAAAAGATCGGAATCACAGAAACATATTTGGCAGATATCAAAAAGAGGAGGTGCCCGATTAATACGTAAATGGCACTATTTTATGAAATCTTTCATTGAAAGAATCTATATGGATATCTTTCTATGTAACATTAATATTCCCAGAATAAATGCACAACTTTTCCTTGAATTTGAATCAACAAAAAAAATTATCGACAAAGACATTTACAATGATGAAAGAAATAAAGAAGGAATTGATGAAACAAATCAAAATGCAATTCACCTTATTTCGACTATAAAAAAGTCTCTTTCTAATATTAGTAATAAGAAATCACAGATTTATTGTGACTTATCTTCCTTGTCCCAAGCATATGTATTTTACAATTTATCACAAATCCAAATTATTAATAAGTATTACTTGAGATCTGTACTTCAATATCGCGGAGCATATCTTTTTCTTAAGGATAGAATAAAGGACCATTTTGGGACACGAGGAATATTGGATACCAAATCAAGGTCTAAGAAACTTCCGAATTCTGGAATGAATGAATGGAAAAATTGGTTAAGGGGTCATTATCAATACAATTTCTCTCAGACTAGATGGTCTAAATTAGTACCGCAAAAATGGCGAAATAGAGTCAATCAACGTCGTATGATTCAAAATAAAGACTCAAAAAAAGATTCATATGAAAAAGAAAAAGACCAATTAATTCATTACGAGAAACAAAATAATTATGTAGTGAACTCATTACCGAGTCAAAAAGAAAAATTTAAAAAACACTACAGATATGATCTTTTATCACATAAATATATTCATTATGAAGACAGGAAGGACTCATATATTTATGGATCGCCATTCCAAGTAAATGGAGACCGAGAGATTCCATATAATTACAACATGCCTAAACCCGAATCATTTTATGTACCCGAGGGTATAGCTATTAATGATTATCTAGGGGAAGGGTCTATTATTGATACGGGGAAAAGTCCGGATAGAAAATATTTGGAGTGGAGAATTCTCAATTTTTTTCTTAGAAAGAATATCGATATTGAGACTTGGACCGATATAGATACTGGAACCAACATTAATAAAAATACTAAGACTGGGACTAATGATTATCAAATAATTGATAAGAAAGATCTTTTTTATCTCACGATTCATCAAGAAATCAACCCATCCAATCAAAAAAAAAGGTTTTTTTTTGATTGGATGGGAATGAATGAAGAAATGCTACATCGTCCCATATCGAATCTAGAACCCTGGTTCTTCTCAGAATTTGTGCTACTTTATGATGCATATAAGATTAAACCGTGGATCATACCAATCAAATTACTTATTTTCAATTTGAATGGAAATGAAAACATTAGTGAAAATAAAAACATCAACAGAAATCAAAAAAAGGATCTTCGTCTATCATCTAATCAAAAAGAATATCTTGAATTAGAGAATCGAAATCAAGAAGAAAAAGAACAGCTGGGTGAAGGGAATCTTGGATCAGATCCACGAAACCGACAAAAAGATCTTGAAAAAGATTCCGCGGAATCAGACATTAAAAAACGTAGAAAGAAAAGACAATCCAAGAGCAATAAGGAAGCGGAACTAGATTTCTTCCTGAAAAGGTATTTGCTTTTTCAATTGAGATGGGATGATCCTTTGAATCAAAGAATGATCAATAATATCAAGGTATATTGTCTCCTGCTTAGGCTGATAAATCCAAGGGAAATTGCTATATCCTCTATTCAAAGAGGAGAAATGCGCCTGGATGTAATGCTGATTCAGAAGGATCTAACTCTTACAGAATTGATAAAAAGGGGAATATTGATTATCGAACCGGTTCGTCTGTCTATAAAATGGGATGGACAATGGATTATGTATCAAACCATAAGTATTTCATTGGTCCATAAGAATAAGTACCAAACTAATCGAATATGCCGAGAAAAAAAATATGTTGATGAAGATTATTTCGATAGATCCATTGCACAACATGGAAAGGTACTTGTGAATGGAGATGAAAATAATTATGCTTTGCTTGTTCCTGAAAATATTCCATCTCCTAGACGTCGTAGAGAATTGAGAATTCTAATTTGTTTGAATTCCGAGAATGAGAATGTTGTGAATAGAAATTCAGTATTTTTCAATGGCAACAACGTAAGGAACTGTGTGCAATTTTTGGATGAGGACAAGCATTTTGATACAGATATAAATAAATTTATCCAATTCAAATTGTTTCTTTGGCCCAATTATCGATTAGAAGATTTAGCTTGTATGAATCGCTACTGGTTTGATACCAATAATGGCAGTCGTTTCAGTATGTCAAGGATACATATGTATCCACGAGTCAGAATTAGTTGATGGTGGATTTCCTATATATCTATATCACGTGTCATATCCGGTATAGAAAGGTATACAAATGTACACACACGTTGTATTACATTAGATTCTGATCCATGATACTGATTCAATGATGTATCATATTAATTGGATCTAGGAATGAATTGGCAGAATTTTCTTAAGTCCCAATCATTCCCTTTTGTGGGTGTAGAAATGTACCATCTCCTTCTATCGAATCCAATTTTCAATTGGATTCGATAGAAAGTAGTCTATGAATAAATCCAGATTATTTTATTGTGTGTACCAGATCTAAATGACTGGCATTATTATTATTCCTGATCGGTAAAATCCATATCTGTGGAAAAGAAAGAAAAAAAAGAGAGAGAGAGAAGAATTCTTTTTATGGTAAAAAATTCATTCATCTCAGTTATTCCGCAAGAAGAAAAAGAAAAAAACAAAGGGTCTGTTGAATTTCAAGTATTCAGTTTCACCAATAAGATACGGAGACTTACTTCACATTTGGAATTGCACAGAAAAGACTATTTATCTCAGAGAGGTCTGCGGAAAATTCTGGGAAAACGTCAACGTATACTGGCTTATTTGTCAAAGAAAAATAGAGTACGTTATAAAGAATTAATTGGTCAGTTGGATATTCGGGAACCAAAAACTCGTTAATTTGAAAATTCGTTTGAATTATTTGCTTTATTAGATCTTGAATTTTGATGAACCTCGTTTCGTTTTCAGCAATTCATGAAATAATGAATCGGGGAAGAAAACATATGACTGTACCGGATATAAGAAAAGACTTCATGATAGTCAATATGGGTCCTCACCACCCATCAATGCATGGTGTTCTTCGACTCATCGTTACTCTAGATGGTGAAGATGTTATTGATTGTGAACCCGTATTGGGTTATTTACACAGAGGGATGGAAAAAATTGCGGAAAACCGAACAATTATACAGTATCTACCTTACGTAACACGTTGGGATTATTTAGCTACTATGTTCACAGAGGCAATAACGGTAAATGCACCAGAACAATTGGGAAATATTCAAGTACCTAAAAGAGCCAGCTATATCAGAGTCATTATGTTGGAGTTGAGTCGTATAGCTTCTCATTTGTTATGGCTTGGGCCTTTTATGGCGGATATCGGTGCACAGACTCCTTTCTTCTATATTTTCAGAGAGAGGGAATTGCTATATGATCTATTCGAAGCTGCCACAGGTATGCGAATGATGCATAATTATTTCCGTATCGGGGGAGTGGCTGCTGATCTACCTCATGGCTGGATAGATAAATGTTTGGATTTCTGCGATTATTCTTTAACAGGAGTTGTTGAATATCAAAAGCTTATTACGCGGAATCCCATTTTTTTGGAACGAGTTGAAGGAGTGGGCATTATTGGTGGAGAGGAAGCAATAAATTGGGGTTTATCAGGACCAATG